GTGTATGTTTTGAAATACTATACAAAATTAATTGAAAAAAGAAATCCAATCAAAAAAAAGAAGGATTTCTTTTTCGGAATTTAGGAAAGGGATTAAAAAAAATGGGATTCACGGTGTAAGTACACAAAAAAAGCGTCCCCCTTCCAAAATAAAGGAGGACGCTCCAAAATAAAGGAGGACGCTATTTTTGTCTATTTTGTGTCGTCTTGGCGGCATGGCCGAGTGGTAAGGCGGGGGACTGCAAATCCTTTTTCCCCAGTTCAAATCCGGGTGTCGCCTCATCAACAAAAGACGCAAAGTACCTTATTCCCTTTTGCTGATATAATTTGTCGAATTTGCCCCCAACAGAAGCACGCGGAGGAAAAGTCACCTTGATACTTCCAAGGGTCTTACTGCTTATTTTGTTTGTACTAAAAGTTTTTCAGTCATCATATAAAAAATTCTTAAAAGTAATTGGCTTTTTTGGAGTGTTTCATCAATATATTGAAGATATTTTTTTTGACTCTGCGCCAGCGATTCTACTATTATTAGTATTAGTGAACAATAATAGAAAACTTCCTTAAATAGAAAAATTCATTAATAAAGAATTCCTTCATATTCATAAAGATAGAGGACATAATTCACATGGATATAGTAAGTCTCGCTTGGGCTGCTTTAATGGTAGTCTTTACATTTTCCCTTTCACTCGTAGTATGGGGAAGAAGTGGACTCTAGGGGTACTACTAATTGAGTTGAGAAATCAAACTGTATCAATTGTTTTATACATTATTCTGCAAAGATTTTAAACTTTAACTCTTGTTTAAATTCAATTTAATTGAATTTAAAATATCGTCATTTCAAAATTCTATATCTATATTGGATTTGAGTGAAGTAATCTATTCTATGAATAATATATGAATAATACCCCTTTTAATTTAATCAAACAAATATTTCAATGATTCTGGTGTTCATATTTCCAAAGTAAAAGGAATACAAATGATAGGAAATTCATTCCAACCAAATTTTTCCTAAATTATCTATTTCGATAAAGTGGTTCTTACCAGAGTTATATACCAACAATGAGGTGAGGGGGAAGGGATCTCCCTCCCTTTTTTTGTTTGTCTCTTTCCTGTTCAAAGAGAAAAAAAGTACTTCTTTTATTAACTATTAAATAGTTATTGGTTCTTAAATATTCAAAGTGATTAAAATTAAGTGACTTTTCCATGGGAAATAAGATATTTTCTTGCTTAGTTTATTATTTGTTTTATTCTTTTATAAAATTGATTTATGCTATACCTTATTTTATTAACTTGACTTATTTCATATCATGATTCAAGGGTTAAAAATGGGCAGGGTTTACTAATCCTTTTTGTTTTGTTGAAACCTTAAAAGTTTTTATAGAACTCCTTTCCTTGGATGATCTGTCAACTGCTCGATCAATTCTTTCTTCGAAATGTTAAAAAAAGAATTCTTGATTTTCTTTTATTAATAGTAATAATTAATATTACTATATGTCCAGATTTTTTACTTTTTTTTTATTGATTTTATTCTTTCAGTGGATGTTGGGATTCATATTGAAAATAATCAGAACTATAGGAATTAGAATAATAAAAGTAAGAAATGCCTTTCGACTATTTCAGATTAATTAGAATTAACACAAATAGATGAAGAAATAGAATTGGGACATTATGTACATTCCATATAGAGAATTGATATCTAGATATATTAATATGAGCTTCTATATTAATCTATATCTATACTAAACCTATATCTTCATACAGTATAACTTTCTACATTAGAATACCAAAAATAAGGTAGTATGATAGAAAAAAAAAAGATTTCTTTCTATCATACTATGGGATCTAATAGAATACTGCTAATTCGAGTCTATTTATTTCATCTAAAACGAAAACTAGTAATCTTTATTCCGTCAATCATTGATAAGAACTAAGAAGTCAAGTTTCATTCAAATTAATCACCTTGACTAACTGTTTTTACGTATATTATAAGTAAAAAAGCAGTAGGAACTAGAATGAACAGTGCAGTAGCAATAAATGCAAGAATATTTACTTCCATAATCTCATCGTTTCTTTCATTTTTTTTTACTTCGCAAAAACTCGGGATTTAATCCCATAGAGATACTCAATCTTTCGCCTCTACTCTAAATTCAATGGGATGAATTCCATCTCGATGATATTGAATCGGATCAATATCATGAATAACAATATCTGAGCTATCAAATCGCTTCATTGTCGAGAATTCAATAGTATAACATAGAAAGATTGTTTATCCATACCGAATTTAAAAACAGATTCTTGATTCAATTGCAAATTTATTTACTTTACTTTTTTTAATTTTTCATATTCTTTTCTCGAAAAACTAAAAAATTATTGACTTCTTTGTACAATCATGGGAGACGTATCATGTAACCACCTTTCCTTTCCACTTACATTGGTTACAACCAAACCCAAACAAAAGTGCGCAATTTGAAATTTGAATGAGATTAGACAAAATCGGAGCCAAGAAAAAAGGTACTTTTTAAAAAAAGTATTCTATCAAAGCAATTAAATTCATTTTGTATCGTACAAATACAAATCCGATTTATTTGTGTTGTGTATGGGGCTACCGGAAAAAATAGGGTACTCGATTCGATTTCATTATACGGGTCAGGAGGAATCGAAAAATCCAAACTAAGTAGAGTATCTTTTTAAATCTTGAATATGACGCTACCAATAATTGTACTAATTCACATATGTTTCGATTAATCAGTACTAGTTGAAAAAAGAAAAAAATTAAATAGTTAAATCTTAATTATGTAACTATTAAGTAACTATTAATTATGTAACTATTTAATATGTAAATATGAAAATATTAATTATTTAATATTAATAATAATGAATTTAACAATTTTCTTTAATAATATAAATTCCATAATATTAATAAATTAAATATTCCAAATATTAAAATTAAATTGAATAGTAAATAAAATTTCAAATTAACTAGAATTTGTATAGAAAATATTTAAATAGAATTAAATAAGAATTAAATATAGAAAGAAATTAAATATAGAAATATTAAATAAATAAGCAATAAGAATTAAGTAATAAGAATAAATAAATAAAAAAAAAAAAAGAAGTATCCCCTTGGGAATGAAAATGAAATTGTGCTATTTGCTCCCCTTTCGCAGAAGAGGGAGATATGAGTTGATGTATTTGTTTTATTACATTTTTTTTAATATATTATATTATTATATCCGTCGGGACTGACGGGGCTCGAACCCGCAGCTTCCGCCTTGACAGGGCGGTGCTCTGACCAATTGAACTACAATCCCCGGGAAATGCAATAAAATACATATTATTATGATTTCATTCAAACCCTTTTTTATATTTCGATTTTCGATTGAAATAAACGCCTTGTAACAGAAAGGGGAGTGTGATATTCACATGGATATACACTTTAATGATACAAAGGGACAGGGATTGCTAGTCATCTTTTCATTATTTCAAATCAAAGTCGAATAAAAAAAAATCTTTCAATGTAAAAAAAAAAGACTCTTTTTTCTTTACATTGCTCTTTATTCTTAGACTTTATACTTACAAATCCGGGTCTGAGTCTAGATGATTAGCAAGATCAGAATTTTGAGAAAAAAAAAAAAAATAAATAAAACAAATAAAATAAAGAACAAGTAGAGATATATCCGAACTTTTTCCTTTTTTCCGTATCAGGCATTTCGCGAGAACAAGGGGCTTATTTCATGGCAGATCAGTGAATTATTGGGCCGAGCTGGATTTGAACCAGCGTAGACATATTGCCAACGAATTTACAGTCCGTCCCCATTAACCGCTCGGGCATCGACCCAGGAAGAATCAATTCCATATTTTTTTATTAAAAAAAAAAAAAAAAAAGAATCCACGATCCCCTTCCGTTCGTAATACCCTACCCCCAGGGGAAGTCGAATCCCCGTTGCCTCCTTGAAAGAGAGATGTCCTGAACCACTAGACGATGGGGGCACATTTGCCCGACCGCCAGCATACTATGTTCATAGTATGAACAGTTTTTTGAAATTGTCAATAGAAGAAACAATATAAGAAAACGGTATGACTCGATTTGAAGAATCTTTGCCTCTTTCAGATTCCCTAGAATTTTTTTATTCTTATATTAAGATTCATTCTAATCGCCATTATCCATTATAGGCCATTCTCGATTAGAATAATTTCATTTTAATATAATAATTAGAATATAATAATTAGAATCGAGAATACTAATTTCAAATTCTAATTAAATAATTTATTTAATAATTTAATAATAATACAAATTTATTTACTATTTAATTAATATTCTATTAGAATATAGTTTCTAATATAGTTACTTACTTTTTCTAGATTTAGAGATTGAATTTCGAATCTAGTTTCATAGATCTATCTTATCCACACCACATAGTAGATCATTCAAGAATTGAATCAAATGAGCCCCTTTAACTCAGTGGTAGAGTAACGCCATGGTAAGGCGTAAGTCATCGGTTCAAATCCGATAAGAGGCTTTGGCGTTTTTTCATAAAACCGGCGGTAGTATTCCTATTTGAAGAGGGAATAGAAGTTGATATTTATAATAACAAAAGTAAGAAACTCTAGAATTCTAATTAATTCTAAAATTCAAAATTTGCAAAAATTAATATTATAATGCTTTATTTTAGTTTCTTTTCGACTTTCGTTTAGAATCTATCTTTAGAAATTTTTTTTTGAGAAAAAAATAGAATATTCTATAGAATATTTGAATATATTATTAGTAATCTATTAGTAGTATTCGAATAGGGTAATATCCACTATTAATATCTAATAATAATAAATTCTAATAATAATAAATTATTTTATTCTAATCTAATATATTTCTATTTTTTTAGAATATTTTTTATTTTCGAATATATTTCTATTTTCTATAATTTTTCTATTTATATAATTTTCTATAATATCTTTCTTCTATATTCTAGTTATAGAATATATTTATAGCTATTTCGAATATAT